CCTTTTTTGCTTTTTTTACACACGTCGTTTTTTAGGAGGCCTACAGCCATTATGTGGCATAGGGGTTATGTCTCGTACGAAACTTAATAGTATACCGCTTCTGCGAATAGCCCGTAATGCTGCATCTCTTCCGAGACCAGGACCTTTTATCATGACTTCGGCTCGTTGCATGCCCTGCTCCACCACTGTACGAATAGCGTTTCCCGCTGCGGTTTGAGCCGCAAATGGTGTCCCTCTTTTTGTACCTCTGAATCCACAAGTACCGGCGGAAGCCCAAGAAACAACCCGACCCCGCACATCTGTAACAGTCACAATTGTATTGTTGAAACTTGCTTGAACGTGGATAATGCCTTTTGGTATTTTACGTGAACTAATACGTCCTTTTCTACGTGAACCGATTTTTGGTATAGGTTTTGCCATATTTTATAATTTTATAAATAAATAGGAATCAAAGATATATGGATATATCCATTTGATGTCAAAACAAATTTGTCATTTTTTTTTTACGCCGTTTATTAAATTTTATTAATTTTTTATTAATTATAGTAGATAGTAGAATGGTTATCCCTGCCGTTGTTTATGTTTTGGGTTAGAACAAATTACTATAATTCGTCCCCGTCTGCGGATCAGACGACATTTTTCACAAATTTTACGAACAGAAGCCCTTATTTTCATATTTGTTTGTCATTCCGTACTTTTTTTGGAAGAAAATAAGTTTCTTGATATTGGAAACCTTTAATTGTATTCTTGCGCTAAGGGGTGTTGAAGTTGAAAAACCCCTTACTCATTTGAATCCTTAGTGGTGCGGAGTCTATAAATTATATCTATTGGTTCAATCATAACCCCCCGGTAGAGTCTTCTGTATAGAACTCTGTCGTATCTTTTTTGAAAAATCTAAACGAATCCAGAACATACTGTTAGGGAAATAATTTTATTATGAATTGTTTTTTTTTGCCAGGCAAAACCTCGATATTAGATAACCTGTCCTTTTGTTCGCAATATAGACCATTTTTTATCTAATTATATATTCGAGAGATTACCAGATATAACATAAAATTTCTCCGCCAATTCCTTCTCGTCGAGCTTCCCGATCTGTCATTAGACCGTGAGACGTAGAAAGAATGACACTTCCCATTCCCCCTAAAATTCTAGGAATTCCTTGATAGTTAGAATATATTCGTAGACCGGGTCGACTGACTCTTTTTAAATATAAAGTATTTCTATAAGGTCCTTTTCTATTTCTTTTATGTCGCAGAGTTAAAATTAAAAAAAATTTGTTTCTTTCTTGATGTTTTCTCACGTTTTCAATAAAGCCTTCTCGTAAAAGTATTTTAACAACGTTTTCTGTGAGGTTAGTCGATGTTATTCGAACCGTTCGTTTTCTATTCATGTCAGCATTTCGTATAGAAGTTATTATATCAGCAATAGTGTCCCTACCCATAATGAACTAAAATCCGTGGTGTCTCCAAATTTTGATATAATCAACATGGTTTTTGTTAGTTTTTAATTAATAAACAAAATTTTAAAATGAAAGGTATATACGTGATATATAGTCTACTATAAATTGATTCAAACATCCTATTTTTATAATACCTCAGGAGCTAATGAAACTATTTTAGTAAAGTTTTGTCTCAATTCCCGGGTAATCGCACCAAAAACCCGAGTTCCTTTTGGATTTCCTTCTTGATCAATGATAACTGCAGCGTTGTCATCATATCTTATTATCATACCGTTGTCACGCTTGAGTTCTTTACAGGTACGTACAATTACAGCTCTTATTACTTCTGATCTTTCTAAGGGTGAATTTGATATTGCTTCTTTGATCACAGCAACAATAATATCGCCAATACGAGCATATCGACGATTGCTAGTTCCTATGATTCGAATACACATTAATTTTTTAGCTCCGCTGTTGTCTGCTACAGTCAAATAGGTCTGAGATTGAATCATATTTTTTTATCTGTTCTTTCAATGCAAAAATAAATCCAAAGGACTAAAAAAAAAGAGATATTGTTTGTCAACAAAAAAGATTTGGTTCTACTTTCCTATCGGGAAATAATAAATTGAGTTCGTATAGGCATCTTAGATGCCGCTATTGAGATAGCCCTTCGGGCTATATTTTCTGCTACCCCACTTATTTCATAAAGTATTCGACCTGGTTTGACAACAGCTACCCAATATTCGGGAGATCCCTTCCCTGAACCCATACGGGTTTCCGCAGGCCTTAGTGTAACGGGTTTGTCTGGAAAAAGACGTACCCATATTTTTCCACCGCGACGTGCATTTCGTGTCATTGCTCGCCGTCCCGCTTCTATTTGTCTAGATGTGATCCAAGCGGGTTCAAGTGCCTGAAGAGCATATCTTCCAAAACAAATACGATTTCCTCGATAAGATATTCCTTTTAGTCTTCCTCTATGTTGTTTGCGGAATCTGGTTCTTTTTGGGTTATAGTTGATGGTTATTTAAGTAATCCCATCTCTACTACAGAACTGGACATGAG